AAGTTATATACAAATCACTACCCCCTTTTTTGTATTTCCTTAATTTATTTCCTTAATTGAATTTCGTAGGACGAAGTTCCTTAAAAACCTCTGCCTTCTTTAAAATATCCTGAACAGTTTCTGTAGGTTGAGCCCCTTTTTCAAGGAAATATAAAATAGCAGGAACATTTAAATAAGTTTTATTCTTTATCGGATCATAAAAACCTACTTTCTGAAGATCTTTTCCTTCTCTTCGGGATCGAACATCAATTGCAACGATTCGATAGACGGCTCATTGGGATAGATATAGATGAACAACACCCCCCCTAGAAACGTATAGGAAGCTTTCTCCTCGTACGGCTCGAGAAAAATGATTGATTCGAAGTTTTGTCTCTCTATGGAATTCTATCTAAGAAATGACAACTGGATCCATAAAATGATCAAAGTAATTAAAGATGTAAGTCGTTTTTTCTTCGTTCTTCCTTAAAATGAAAAAGAAATCATTCGTATTCTCATAACTCAAGTTGGATAACTTTCAAATAGTTCAAAGGAAAATCTTTCGACAATTTCATTTATTGAGCGGTCTTTCCTCCTTTTTTGTTTGTCTCGTTTAAAATTGGATTCTTCAGTCTGATCCAGTTATTAAGACAATTAAAAAGGTGTTTCCTTGTTCTGGGATCCTTTATCTTTGTTTTATTTTAAATCATTGGGTTTAAACATTACTTCGGTGCTTTTTAATCCTTTCAAAATGGCAGCAACATACCCTTTTTGCGATTTCTATGAAAAAATCCTACAAGATGATGGATTCCCTCGTGAAACACTTTGGATCGAAAAAGTTTGATCAATTCCAAAAAATTTTGTAATTTGAAACTTGCTCGAATTGGATTCTTTCGATTTCCATACCTAAGATATATTTACGAAGTTGTTTCAATTTTTTTTATTGATTGGCATTAACCCTAGACCCTTGCCCCGAGAAAGAAATTAATACTTTCGACTCGAGCTCCATCATGGACTATTTACATTATTCCAAGACAACAAAAAACGAGGGGTTCTAGTGAAACAGAACCAATGATGTCGAGCTAAGAGCACCTTCATTCCTACAAAAAATGGTGGATGTACAAATCCACAACGGATCGTGTCCTTCAAGTCGCACGTTGCTTTCTACCACATCGTTTCAAACGAAGTTTTACCATAACATTCCTCTAAGAACCGGTATGGAATTGATTCAATTATGGAATCATGAATAGTCATTGGTTGGGCTGATGTATAAACACCATAATCTATAGTATTTTCTCTATCTATAGTATATAGATATAAATAATACTATAGATATAGGTGGATAAAGATTTTTCTGAAGAAGTCTTAGTAAGACCCCATCGCTAATATTAATTTGTCTAACATTATAATATTAATTAATAAATATATAGATTTATATTTATATAAATAAATAATAATCAATAAGACGAATAAACGAATTCTTTTTGATTCTGCATCTTCACGTGACTTAATAGGAGAGAAAGATTCAGCTTCTAAGGAATGATTAAAACTATTTATCTTTCTAAATTTATTCGAAATTTAGAAAGTTCCCCTTTCGACATCATTATTCCAAGAAAATTTGATAGTTAAAAATAACTTTTAATCAGCTTAGGAAAAAAGATAAGTCTTTTTTTGAAAAAAAAAAAAAACGATTCATCGAAGAAAAAAATCAGAAACAACAATCACATTCCAGCTAACATTTCGATTTTAAACAGAACCAGAACATTGTTAAAAAAGCAATCTATATTGTCAGAGAATATATATGTTCTGGGACGGAAGGATTCGAACCTCCGAATAGCGGGACCAAAACCCGTTGCCTTACCACTTGGCCACGCCCCATTTAGATTTCTATGCGATACTAATAAAGTATATTGCTGGTTTTGTTTGTTTGTCAACTCTAGCCCAAATATCTATAGAATAGATTAGATTGGTATTCGGATTTTTCTATGTTTTTGGTATGTGTAGATATAGAATTCAACTTAATTTATTGATCATTACATATAATTCAATTAAGATATTGTATGAAAATATGATTTTTTCGATTCTCCTTTGAGAAAAGGAGGATTTTTGATTGGGTGGGTTCAAAGAAAAAGAAGGATTTTTTGTTTACCTTACTTACTTTCCTTTTCCTTATATAAATAACTCAATCAAAATGCAATTATCTCCAAGAACAAAAAGTCTGTTATGCTTAATACCTTTAGTTTGATCGGTATCTGTCTTAATTCGACCCTTTATTCGAGTAGTTTTTTCTTCGGCAAATTGCCCGAGGCCTATGCTTTTTTGAATCCAATTGTAGATATTATGCCAGTCATACCTCTGTTCTTTTTTCTCTTAGCCTTTGTTTGGCAAGCTGCTGTAAGTTTTCGATGAGATCCTTAATAATATCCTAGAAAATTCATGATTTATTCGAGAAAAAAGTATAAAATAAATAAAATCAGATAAGCTTTACCGTTTGAAATCTCGATTCAAACATTGAAATTCTTGG